CCATAGCTGATGATAGAACTAGAATGGAGATTTTTTGTTTCCTACTCACGCGAGCCCATATCCTTGCTTTTCTATCAATCTCTAATTCTGATCTTCCTCCCCAATCTGATATTATGGTGCCGGTATAGACCGAAATTCCGTTATGGTCCAATTCTGACCGGTAATAAATACCGGGGCTTTGCAGTATTTGATTGATCACAATTCTATATATTCCATTTACTATAAAAGTCCCTTGGGAATTCATTATAGGAATGTTTCCAATCAAAATGGTTTGTTCTTGCATATCCCTACCGGTTTTCCAAATTAATCCCGCGGATACATATAATTCAGAAGAATATGTGAGTGATTCATACACAGCATTTCTTTCTTTTATCAAAGGTTCTACCAATTGATATCTTTCCACAAATAATTGAAATTCGATTTCATGATCTGCATCTTCAATTTTTGGAAACTTAGAAAGTTCTTCTGCTAAACCCCGATCGATGAACCTACAAAATCCTTCAAATTGTATCTGATTAAATCCAGGTATTGTAGACATTGCCCCACTTGCATCCCCCAGCATTTTTAATTTCCCATTTATCAAAAAATCCCATTCTATTATTAATATTAAGTACATTCTTGATCGAATTAGATCGACGATCTAGCACTAATGGAATTTATATTATGTTTACTGAATCACATGAAATTTTATTCAACCCCATATTTGGAATGAAATCTATGAACTACGTATGAACGGAGAAAAAAGAGAATTTTCTACTTAAATTAATTGGAAGTTGCAACAGATCAAAATGTAAGGGGATTGATAAAACAATCCTAGAAACAGAATTATGTCACTTAGACTTATTAAGGTCATAGGGTTTTTTATAGAATAGCAAAAAATGATTACATTATATTATTATGATATTACATATTCGAATTTGAGAAAAAAAAAAGATTCCGTATTTGGGAGACAAAGACAACAAAATCAGATAAAATCTAGTTAGCACTTAACCGCCCTTATTTAGGCCTTATTTAGGGATTTTGTTATTCAAAAAACGATTCGCAGAGAAGAGAGATATTTGTACTTTACTTATTTTTGAGTAGAATATGATTTGAAGAAGGGTTGCATTTATTAAACACGTATGCGGATAGCTATAATATCCGACTTCTCTTTTATTGCCGATTCTATTCGGGCCAGCCCGGGTCGTGCTCTATCAAAAGAGAATTTCTATTCAATGCAAAATTGAAGTGAAGTAGGATAATTTTATGATAATTCCCTATCAACAACATATCTAAATAATAGATATCTGGGTAACAATTTTTGTTCTGGGGTTTACATATACTCATATGTTTTGTTATAATTGAAATTGAGAAAGATTTTTGGATTGAAAAAATCAATACTGATAAGTTCTGTCTCAATTTGTATTTTCTTATGTCATTAAGAAAACACAATTTGAGATTCAAATACCAGAATCATTCATGAATTCGAAGTAAGCAGTCAATAGTTAATGGTTCAAATTTCTCGGCTAAAAATACGCATTTGATTTCTCACTAGAAAAAAAAAGAGAGAGAGAGTGTTTTTAGCATTGTGTATTCTCAGATACTATACAATCAATCGAAGGGATGGATCAAATCCAATCAAAAAATCAACAAAAAGGTGTTTCTTTTAGGAAAAGGATTAAGGAAAACAGGAGTCAAAGTGCAAGTACAATAAAATGTAAGTAATCCAGTCAAATTTTCATCTACGTTGTATCATTATTGGCGGCATGGCCGAGTGGTAAGGCGGGGGACTGCAAATCCTTTTTCCCCAGTTCAAATCCGGGTGTCGCCTGATCAACATCAAGAAAAAACTCGGAATCTCTTCTTCTCTTCTGTTCTGCTGATATAATTCACAGAATTCTTTACCGGTAGAAGCATAGGAAACAGGCCTTTGATACTTTGTTTGCATGTCGTCTGAAGGTTTTCTAAAAGAAAAGATTGTGAATCCTCGTTCGCATCTAGTATTCATCTAATCTACTGGTAGGAGGGCTGTCAAGACTTTTGGATTCCCTTCTCTTACTAATACTAAGGGAGTGTCTAATGACTGGATCTTGAATCAGATTATAGTGCATGATAGGAAATACGGCAGGCTTGTGAGAATCTCTGGGTATTCAGGTATCTAATCAATATTAGATTGGATGAATAATTGACTTTTCTGTGGATATAGAAAAGGGGAGAATTTGGATATAGAAAAGGGGAGAATTTCTTTTCGGCAACCCCCCGTTTCACAGCGATAATCGGGAAGGGGGGTACGGATTAGATCAAATGAGGAAATAGAGGTCTGTAATAGATAGTGATTTCTATTTTTTATTGATTTCTCCCCTTCTGTTTTTACTTAGAAGGCCAATAAAACAATAAAATAAAAAAAAGGAATAGGCCTTATTATTTTATTCTTATTCCTACATGTTCCCATTCCCTTGGGATGTTACTATGTATTTTGCTTGTGTTTAATCTTTCCCGGTTCGAAATCATAATCGATTTATTGGATTGGTTTCTCAATAGTGTTTGGTCAGAATCCCTTTTTGACTCTGCGCCATTGATTCCACTATTATTAGTGAGGAATAATGGAATAATTCTTTCGTATTTATAGAGATAGGGGACATAATTCACATGGATATAGTAAGTCTCGCTTGGGCTGCTTTAATGGTAGTCTTTACATTTTCCCTTTCACTCGTAGTGTGGGGGAGAAGTGGGCTCTAGAAGTACTACTAATTGAAGAAGTACTACTAATTGAGTTCAGGAATAAAACCGTATCAATTGTTTTATAGCTCGTTCTGCAACGCATTTTGAACTATTTAAAATAAAAATCTCTGAATTTCGAATCCCATTGGACTCCAACGGAGTAATCTATGATATGAATCATACTCTTTCAATCAAAGAGATATTTTAGCGATGCCCGGATTTGTATTTCGAAAAGAAAGGTATTCAAATAATTGGAAATTGATTCCAACCTAAAATGAAATTTTTTTCAAAATTTTCTATTTCAATCAATGGGAATGGACTCTTACTATCTTTATAGATGCATACTGAGGAAAACCGGACCTTTTTTTTTATTTCTTTCCCTCTTTACTGTTCAAAGAAGAAGTCGTTTTGTTAAGTGTATACACACTTTCTATGCGAAATGGTATAGAGATAGTGGTTGTCTAACGAGAGACTGTCCAATAATAAGATCTTGACTCGGGCGAGTCATATATTGGGCAGTTTAGTTTCTAATTTGATTAAAGGCGATTTATGCTTTATTGACTTATTTAAGATCAGGGTTCGGACGTTCAAAATAGGTAAGGTTTTCTCTTCCTTACCTTATTAGTATAAGGTAAAGGAATTCGAATCCTAAAATCTGAATTATTTCAGATTGATCTGAACAAATAGATGTAGCAAATTGGGTGTTATGTCAATTCCAGATATTGTATGGAATTAATATACACCTATATAAATATAAAGAGAATATTCTAGATTCATCTACAGAAACTTAAGGCCTTTATCTTTATTCTAGGTTAGAACTTTTTAGACTAAGAGATAGATAGTATGGTAGAAAGATTCATCTATTTCTTTCTAGCATACTATCTATCTCTTAGAATACTGCCTGTTCTAATTATAGCCCGCTCGTTTCATTTAAGTTAAAATGTGAAATTGGAATCCTTTTCATTTGACTTCGTCAATTTTTGATAAGAACTAAGAAGGAAAGTTTCATCAAAATGAATTTGAAAATTCAAATGAATTAATCGCTTTGACTGACTGTTTTTACGTAAATGATAAGTAGAAAAGCAGTAGGAACTAGAATGAATAGTGCAGTAGCAATAAATGCAAGAATATTTACTTCCATAATCTCATCAGTTTTTTTACTTCGCAATAACTCGGGATTTAATCCCCTAGAGATGATAAATCTTTCGTCTGTAAATTCAATGAATGAATTACATCTTGAATCGGATCAATATCATGAATAACAATATCTGATCTATCAAATCAACCCGCCGTCGCGATTTGAATAGTATAACATAGTAAGTTCTTTTATCCATACCGAATCACTATTTCGATTCCTGACCCAATCAATCCAAAATTCCTTTATTTATGAGCCGTTTCTTTGTTTTTTTCTATAACCCATCTTGGGTCTTCCTTGGACAATCATCTGATGAAGGATCATCAGATTGCCTTTCCATGTCGATTAATTTACATAGTTACAAACCTAAACAATAAAAGCGAAATGGAAAAAATAGGAAATAAAAAAGAAATAAAGACTGCTTTTTGCTTTGGTAATGAAAATATGCCCCCGACACCCTTTTCTAGTTCATAGAAAAGGAAAAATGAATTGATTTATTTATTGATCCGTCGGGACTGGCGGGGCTCGAACCCGCAGCTTCCGCCTTGACAGGGCGGTGCTCTGACCAATTGAACTACAATCCCAGGGAAATTAGGGATCTCGAAGAAAATTTGATTCTTCCTTATCTTCGTATGGGATATTTCTGAAGGACAGGGGGGTTATACCATCTCATGGTAGATTGGCGAATTTTTGGGCCGAGCTGGATTTGAACCAGCGTAGACATATTGCCAACGAATTTACAGTCCGTCCCCATTAACCGCTCGGGCATCGACCCAGGAAGAATCAATTTTAGGCTTATTAGTAATCCATGATCAACTTCCTTTCGTAGTACCCTACCCCCAGGGGAATTCGAATCCCCGCTGCCTCCTTGAAAGAGAGATGTCCTAAACCACTAGACGATGGGGGCCAACTTGGGCAACTGCCCTCATACTATGATCATAGTATGATCAGTTTTTTGAAATTGTCAATATAATGGAATGATATGATTAGATCCAAAGGATCTTTCCGTTTTTCAGAATTGTAGTGAATTTTTGTATTCGTCATTCAATTCATATTCATGAATCGTTCATTAGAATCGACATTCTCTATATAAATCTACTAAAAGAAATCTAGAAAGAAGTTATCGAAAATTTTCTCTAAGACTTTAGTTCAAGAGGACAAGTAG